ATCCTATTTTTGAAAAATCCTATTTTGAGTGGATTTAAAATGAATTAGAATGAAGAAATAGGATTTTAGGGATAAGGAATAAATTAAACAAACAAACCATGGATAAATCCAAGCGACCTTTTCTTAAATTCAAGCGATCTTTTCGTAGGCGTTTGCCCCCGATTCAATCGGGGGATCGAATTGATTATAGAAACATGAGTTTAATTAGTCGATTTATTAGTGAACAAGGAAAAATATTATCAAGACGTGTGAATAGATTGACCTTGAAACAACAACGATTAATTACTCTTGCTATAAAACAAGCTCGTATTTTATCTTTGTTACCTTTTCTCAATAATGAGAAACAATTTGAAAGAACCGAGTCGACCGCTAGAACTACTGGTTTTAAAGCCCGAAATAAATAGGCTTACTTTTTCTTCACTTGAATCATAATTACAAGAATCTAGATTTGAGTGAATCTAGATTTGAGTGAATCTAGATTTGAGTATCGTGTCGTAAGAAAAAATGAATCGGAAAAAAAGAAATCTGTTTTTATTGAATTGAACGTGTTCATTCATTTTGACTACTTTAGTATATTTTCTCATACTAATTTCTACTCTACCTTCCCGGAGTTCATTCTCCGGGTAACTCCATTTAAATTATTCTGGTGGATTCTTTCCAATCTACTTCCTTTATGATTTCGTTCGAAATCATATAAAGACAATTCCTATTTGATATAGCTATTTGTGCAAGTATTTTACGGTTAAGAAGCAACTGTCTCTTGTACAGATCGTGTATTAATCTACTATAACTATAGGATACTCCCCTTTCGCGAATTACTGCGTTTATCCTAGTGATCCACAAACGACGAAAATCTCTCTTTTTCCTATCCCTATCCCGATGAGCCGAAACTAAAGCTCTTATTTTCTGTTGAGTAATAGTTCTAGTAAGCCTTGAATGAGCCCCTCGAAAGCTTGATGCAAATAAACGAATTTTTGTTCTACGTCTCCGAGCTATATATCCCCGTTTAATTCTGGTCATTGAATAAATGAAACTTTGACGAATAACTAATTGATTGCCTTTCTTTCAGTTATTCTTTTCCCCCTTCCTAGTCTATTAATAACAAAACGAATTTTTCCAATGTATAAAATCAAAATTCCAATGGCTTTGGCTACTCTAACCTTCCCGACCACGATTTTTTTTTTAGGTATTTCACTGCGAAATAAGACAGAACTAAGAAATTGTATTTTCCTAGGTATCAAAAATATAGTAAATAAAAGAAATAAAAAAAGAAATAGTGGGTTCCTTCGTTTCTATGGTTACTTCTTAAACGGTGAGGTCTTCTCTATACACCGGAGCCTTTACTTTATACTTTAATTTACTATTTAATCAACTAATTGATGTTATTGGGAACTTGTATAGTTCACACGCTTTGGCTCTACCCATGAATTATCCAGTAATAGGTCTTTCACAATCAGATCTACCTATACAGTAACGGTATTTAATTATGAAAGTTTGCTGGGTAGCTGACCCTCTTAGTCCGTTTAAATAAGATTTCCTCCGCTTAATGGATAACCATTTGTTACCAATGGAGAATTTCTTATCATCTTAAATTCAGGTGATTGGATTTACACCAACGGAAACCATAAACTTCATACACAATAGAGGGATATGGTAGAGTTTTTTTTTTTTTAATAATGGATGGAGTTCCTTTTTCCATCCTATCCCATTCACCGGTACTGATCATTGATACTGTAAAAGTAGTTTTCTTGCTTTTTTTGTGCCAGCTCATGATCTAAACGAGTCGCACATACACCCTAGTACATGTTCCTCGACGCTGAGGGCACCCCCGAAGAGCGGGGGATTTCGTGACATTTCTGATTGGCTGTCTTGTATTTCTAATAAGTTGTTTAATAGTTGGCATGTTGAATCGTATACATAATATGATGGGTTGGTTTAGATTGATCCTAACCGAATGATGGTGAATTACTTCTATTTAATAGAATATTCAATTCGAAGATAAAATCTCAAATCACAGATTTGCGCGAAATCCATGTTATTTTCCTTGAACCGCTACAAAATCAACAATTCCATAAGCTTGGGCTTCTGTTGCTGACATAAAAATATCTCTTTCCATATCTTCGTGTACAACCCAGAAGGGTTTGCCCGTTCTTTCTGCATAAACCCTTGTGAGGGTTTCACGCAGTTTCATCAGTTCTACCGCTTCCATGACAAATTCGCCTACTTGTGCCATATAAAAAGCACTATAAGGTTCATGTATCATTACCCTGATGATATAACAAAATAAAAGCTTCCCCTATCTCGCATGATAAAGCAAAGAGAAAAGAAAGATAAAGAATAGAAAAAAGATAGAATTGAACAACCGTACAGGCATCTTTTGTGCATACGGCTCTACAAGAAAATTGACCCCCCTCCTTTCTATTGAAGAAAGAGAAAATAGAATCTATCAGACTCAGATGGGTAAATAATCAAATTGCCATCCTTCCTTTCGGAGGAGTTC